TTCGGAGTAACCAAAAGAGGTTAATCGCATGAGTTTCAAACTTTCATTTTGATTTAATTAAGAATCAGTTTTAGTTTTATCTTTTCTCCCACCTGTCGAAGAATAAAGCATAGGTATTTACCCCTATCCTGCTTATTTTCCGCAAGGTAACTATCTCGGTTTCATATCGAAATTTATATAGAATCCTTGAAAAAGGCTCTCCTTCATAAACATACGTAAGAAAGAAAAGACTTACTATCTTTGGGATTTGATCCTACACCGCCGCTCAATACCTTAGTCTTAGTGGATCAACTCTATTACATAAGTTAATTCCTAACTTTTATCTATCTTATATATATACATAAGTAAGCGGTTCTTTCTTTTCTTAATGTATTGGCTCAAAACCTCATTAATTGATCTTTACGGTGCTTCCTCTCTATCAATTAGATCTTTTTTTTCTCCATAGACATAGAAAAAGTATCTAGGCATATTTTCTATTATTTCTTCATATTTTGACTTCTATTAATATGAAGTTTCTTTCTTTGCTACAGCTCAAAGAAATCGTCGTTTTGGACGATGCATTTGTAGCGAGCCTTTTTTTCGTATTTACTAGAAAATGGGGTCTTCCGTTTTCTTTCTATAGTGGAGATAGCCGCACGTAATGACAGATCACTGCCATATTATTAAAAGCTTGTGGTAAGAATGGGTTTCGTTCTAGTGCCCTAAAGTAATATTCTAAAGCTTTCGTATGTTCTCCATTACTTGTGTGAATAAGGCCTATATTATAGAGTATATAACTTCGATCGTAGGGATCGATTTCTAGTCGCATAGCTTCATAATAATTCTGTAAAGCTTCCGCATAATTTCCTTCGGATTGAGCTGACATCCGTTACGGTCGTTATTCGATTAAAGGAATCTCCGTTCCAGAACCGTACATGAAATTTTCACCTCATACGGCTCCTCCCTTAAATATACATTAATGAGAATTAAAAATACATGGAATAACCAAAAAGGGTTAAAACATTCTCATTATGAACTGAGCGGGGCTAGTGTTTTTACAAAAAATCTCTAGCCAACCTTCTTGCGCAAGAGATTTTCCTAGAATCAAGTGTCCTGATACTAAATAGAAAGGATAACTCCAACAATTCCTTTGTCCTCAACGCCTCCTAATTTCCCGGAAATAGTCACTTCAACAGTCTTCGATGGTTATACGGGTATCCAAAGTACGAACGAGATGGATGTTTGTTGTCCCAACCATTCTTGTTAGTCCCAATCCAGATAAGAAAGGGAGTAGGTAAGTAATTTTTAACAAAGTTTTCGTGTTGTCGATTACTAGGTGTAGTGCTTCTTCCCCTATGCCCGCCTATTGGTACTATATTACCAGGAAGTAGGATTGACCTGTAATACAAAACACAAAGGTGTAACCTTTCGCTCAATACTAAAATCTATAACTGAAGCATAGTATCCGAGGTTGCATCAATCGGGGATACGCGACAGAAGGAATTGTTCTATTTCTAAACTTCACCTTCAACAAGCGTAGGGTTATTTATAGAATATGGAAATGGAATAAGAATATTTGTGCTTTCTATCCCCAATCGTGTGTCTTTCTCATAAAACTAGGAGCAGTAAAAAGAAACTAAATAATAAAGAAAATCAAATCACACCATCTCTGTAATAAGTAAATGCCTCTTTTTCTCCTGAAGTTGTCGGAATTATTCGTAATAAGATATTGGCCACAATTGAAAAGGTCTTATCAATAAAATTTCCATTTATCCGCGATCTAGGCATAGGTATCAATCCATTCTAAAATTCTTCTCATTACCCCTTGTGGGAAAACGATTACACAAACAAAGGATTTGTACAGTACGAAATAACATAAAAACAGATTCATTTCCAAACAAAAAAATTTCAATAAGAGCCAAATTTTCTACTATTACTTATACTTCTATATTATTCCAATTATTACAAATACCCAATAAATTGCTCCTTTTTTAAGAATCAATAAGAACTAGTTGAATCCCATTCGAATTCATACAAATGAAATGTAGTAGTACAAGGAAAAACTTTTTTTTTAATTAAATCCTACAAGGAAAGATTTTTTAGAAAAAATCTTCTATTACTATTCGTTATACTATTAGTTATAGTATTGGTGGGTTGGTCCTAGTCGTACCTATCCAAACAAAAATAGAATAGAAATATGAACTATAGTAATGGCTCGCTATTTCTTCGGTTTCTGATTCATAATAATTGTGTAGGAGAGATGGCCGAGTGGTTCAAGGCGTAGCATTGGAACTGCTATGTAGGCTTTTGTTTACCGAGGGTTCGAATCCCTCTCTTTCCGTACTTTCGCCTAATTTAATTCGCCAACATTCCTAACTGTAACAAATCAAACAACAAGATATTATTAGAACATAAGAATTAGATCCTTCTTTGTATTTTGATATATATTTCTTCTATTTCGAATTGCCGTGGTACGTAAAATACTGGAAAGAATGGACAAGGAGTGAAAATCTTTCTGCCA